CCTCTTTTAAGGATTCCAATCTGGAAAAAGAATTGATATCTTGTACTTCTGTTGTATCAATTATCATTTCAACGATCAACTTCTCCCATAATGATATCTATACTACCTAGTATCGTCATAATATCAGCCAATTTCATTCTTTTAACTAACTGAGGAATAATTTGCAAATTGATAAAACCCGGCGGGCGAATTTTCCATCTCCAAGGAAAAACACTTTGATCTCCTATCAGAAAAATTCCCAATTCTCCCTTTGGGGCTTCGACTCTCACATAAAGTTCTTGTTTCGACAATTCAAAAGTAGGAGAAGGTTTTTTACTAATGAATCGATATTCAAAATCATTCCATTCGGGATCCCTTACTCTATCAAAGCATCGGATTTCTAAATTCTCATAGGGCCCTCCCGGAATTCCTTCCAGAGCCTGTTGAATAATTTTTATAGATTCCGTGATTTCACTGATTCGTACTAAATAACGAGCTAATGAATCTCCTTCTTTTTGCCATTGGACTTCCCAATCAAATTCGTCGTAACACTCATAATGATCAACTTTACGAAGATCCCATTGTATTCCGGAAGCTCGTAGCATTGGTCCTGATAAACCCCAATTTATTGCTTCCTCTCCACCAATAATGCCTACTCCCTCAACTCGTTCTAAAAAAATAGGATTCCGCGTAATAAGTTTTTGATATTCAGCAACCCCTGTTAAAAAATAATCGCAGAAATCCAAACATTTATCTATCCAGCCATGAGGTAGATCAGCAGCTACTCCTCCGATACGAAAATAATTATGCATCATTCTCATACCGGTGGCAGCTTCGAATAGATCATATACTAATTCTCTTTCTCTGAAAATATAGAAGAAAGGGGTCTGTGCACCAATATCTGCCATAAAAGGGCCAAGCCATAACAAATGAGAAGCTATACGACTCAACTCCAACATAATTACTCTGATATAGCTGGCTCTTTTAGGTACTTGAATATTTCCTAACTGCTCTGGTGCATTTACGGTTATTGCTTCTGTGAACATAGTAGCTAAATAATCCCAACGTGTTACATAAGGCAGATATTGTATAATTGTTCGGTTTTCCGCAATTTTTTCCATTCCTCTGTGTAAATAACCCAATATTGGTTCACAGTCAATAACATCTTCACCATCTAGAGTAATGATGAGTCGAAGAACACCATGCATTGATGGGTGGTGAGGACCCATATTTACTATCATGAGGTCTTTTCTTGTAGCTGGTATATTCATAGGTTTTTCCCCCATTCATTCTTCCATGAATTGCAATTGCTGAAAACGAAAAGAAATTCATCAAAATTCAAGATCTAATAAATCAAATAATTAAATAATTAAAGCTCTTCAAATTAATGAGTTTTTGGCTCTCGAATATCCAACTGACCAATTAATTCTTTATAACGTATTCTATTTTTCTTTGACAAATAAGCCAGTAGCCGTTGACGTTTTCCCAGAATTTTACGTAGACCTCTCTGAGATAAATAGTCTTTTCTGTGCAATTCCAAATGTGAAGTCAGTCTTCGTATCTTATTGGTGAAACTGACTACTTGAAATTCAACAGACCCCCTGTTTTCTTCTTTTTCTTCTTGCGAAATAACTGAGATGAATGAATTTTTTACCATAAAACGAAATCTTCTCCCCCCTTTTTCTTTCTTTTTTAAAGATATTAATTTTACCGATCAGTAATAATAATCCTAGCCATTTTAATCTGGTATACTGAATTTCGTTATGGACTCCTAATTTTATCAAATAAAATTAATCAATGATCAATCCAATTTTCAATTTGATTCGTATAGGGATACAAAAGGATGGCACTCACAAAAGAGAAAAATTTCGACCTAAAATAAGAAGATTCTGTTGATTCATTTATAGATCTAATTGATACGTCATTGAATTAGTATCATGTATCAGAATGGAATGTAAGACAACGCATGTGTGCATCTGTTTGCTTTCATATACCAGATATGGTACAGGATATATATAGGAAAAATGTACCATCACCGAATTTTGAATTGTGGATACATATGTATCCTTACCATACTGAAACGACTGCCATTATTGGTATCAAACCAATAGCGATTCATACAAGCTAAATCTTCTAACCTATAATTGGGCCAAAGAAAAAACTTTAATTTAATTAATTTATTTTTATCTCTATCAAGATATTTGCTTTCATCCAAAAATTGACCACAGTTTTTTACGTTGTTCACATTGCAAAATACTGGATTTCTATATATACCATTCCTATTCTTTGAATTGAAACAAATTAGAATTCTCAATTCTCTACGACGTCTAGGCGATAAAATATTTTCAGGAACAAGCAAATCATAATGATTTTTGTCGCTATTTCCAGTTATCCTTTGATGTCTTGCAATGGATTTATCAAACTTATCAACATATCTTTTTTCTAGGTATCTTTGATTAGTTTGGTGCTTACTCTTATGAACCAATGAAATACTTATGGTTTGATACATAATAAATTGTCCATCATTTTTTACAGACAGACGAACTGGTTCGATAATCAATATCCCCCTTTTCAGCAATTCTGTAAGAGTTAAATCCTTCTGAATCAGCATTATATCCAGACTCATTTCTCCTCTTTGAATAGAGGATATAGCAATTTCTTTTGGATTTATCAGTCTAAGCAGGAGACAATATACCTTTATATTATTGATCATTCTTTGATTTAAAGAATCATCCCATCTCAATTGAAAAAGCAAATACCTTTTTAGGAATAAATCCAGTTCTGCTTCCGTATTGCTTTTGTATTGCTTTTTCTTTCTACGTTTTTTTATGTCTGATCCTGCATAATCTTCTTCAAGATCTTTTTCTTGGTTTGAGAGAATATCCCCTTGGACTGTGGGTTCTTTTTCTTCTTGATTTCGATTCTCTAATTTAATAGATTTTTTTTCATTCGATGATATAAAAAGATCCCGTTTTTGCTTTCCATTGATGTTTTTATTTTCACTAACATTTTCAGTTCCAGTAAAATTTAAAAGAAGTAATTTGATCGGTATGACCCACGGTTTCATTTTATATGCATTATAAAGTAGCACAAATTCTGGGAAGAACCAAAGTCCCAGATTCGATATGGGACGATTTAGTATTTCTTCATTCATTCCCATCCAATCAAATCTTTTGGATGGTTTGATTTCTTGATCTTGATGAATTGTGAGATAAAAAAGGCCTTTCTTATCAATTTTATCAATTATTTGATAATTACTAATCTTAGTATTTTTATTACTGTTGGTACCAGTATCGATATCGATCCAGGCCTCAATATCGACCTTCTTTCTAAGACAAAAATTGAGAATTCTACAATCAAAATATTTTCTATCCGGACTTTTCTCCATATCCATAATATCAGCTTCTCCTAGATAATTATTGATAAGGATACCTCCCAGCATATCAAATAATTTGTGTTTATGTGTGTTATAATTATAAGAAATCTCTTGGTTATTATTTACTTGTAATGGCAATCCATAAATATATGAGTTATTCTTATCTCCATAATTAATAGATTTATATGATAAAAGATCATATCTATAGTGTTTTTTAAAATTATCTTTTTGATTTGGTAATGAGTCTACTTCATAATCATTTTTTTTTTCGTAATGAATTAATTGGTCTTTTTCATATGAATCCCATTTTGTTAAATCTTTATTTTGAGCCATACAACGTTGATTAACTCTAGTTCGCCATTTTTGTGGTACTAATCTAGACCATCTAATCGGAGATAAATCGTATTGATAATGACCCCTTAACCAGTTTTTCCATTGATTCATTCCATAATTCTGAAGTTTCTTATGTCTTAATTCGGAATGAGATATTCCTTGTGCTCTAAAATAATCCTTTATTTCATTCTTAAGAAAAAGAGATGTTCCGTGATATTGAAGGACAGATCTTAACTTATACAAGTTAATAACTTGGGTTTGTGATAATTTGTAAAATACATATGCTTGTGACAAGAAGGATAAGTCACAAAAAATCTGTGAATTCTTATTACTATTACTAATATTAGAAAGTGACTTTATAAAGTGAATTGTATTTTGATTTGTTTTATCAATTCTTTCTTGATTTGCTTCATCATTGTAAATGTATTTATCAATAATTTTTTTTGTTGATTCAAGAAAAAGTTGTGCATTGATCCTGGGAATATTAATGATACATAGAAGGATATCTATATATATCCTTTCAATGAACAATTTTATAAAATAATGCGATTTACGGATTAATCGAGTATTTATTCTTTTTAATATCTGCCAAATATTTTTGGGGGGTTCTAATCTTTTAGCATTATGACTTTTTTTGTTAGGACTAATAGTTATCTCTGGAGTTAGAAATTCCTTTTTATTGTCTTTTGTAATTTTTTCTATTTTATTTCGGATTGTGCTTGTTCTATCAGTCAGATCTTTCATTTTTTTTTCTGTCAATGAATAATTTGTCCAATCCATAGATCGAATTTGAATGGACGATTCATGAATCATCCGATTACTATTACTGATTATCAAAATCAAATCTTTTTCTTTTTTAGTTTTACTCGATTCATATACTTCTCTCAATCCAAATAATAGAATTGGATTTATTTTTGAGAGTTCTTTTATTATTCTTTTTATAAATAGAACGCTTTTGATAACACATTCTTTTGTTTCTTTTGAGACCGTTAGAAACAAATTTGTTCTTTCTTTTAAAACTCTTAGAACTATAAAACAATTCTTTTTAAATTTTCTAATTTTTTTTTCGAGTTCTTTAAAAATAGGTTCAAAAAAGGAAGTTCGTTTTCGGGGAGAACCAAAAGGTAGTTCAGCTTCCATTCCCCAAACTGTTAAAAAACAAAAATCATCTTTTTGCCCTTTCTTTTTCATTGGATCTCTATGAGGGGATCGGAGCTTAGATCTGTGCCAAGGTTTCAGACAGAAAGGAAATAGGATCTTTATCTGAATACCGTCTGTTAACCAGTTTTTCGGAAATTCTGTTTCTGATAAT